GTTAATGTAGCTTATACAAAGCAAAGCACTGAAAATGCTTAGATGGATGCAAGCATCCCATAAACATTAAAAGGTTTGGTCCTAGCCTTATAATTAATTGGAGGTAGAATTACACATGCAAACATCCATAAGCCAGTGTCAAATCCCACAGAGTTCATGAACTCCAAGGAGAGGGCATCAAGTACATACAAAATAGCTAAAGACGCCTTGCCTAGCCACGCCCCCACGGGACTCAGCAGTGATAAAAATTAAGCAATAAACGAAAGTTTGACTAAGCCATACCTCTTTAAGGGTTGGTAAATTTCGTGCCAGCCACCGCGGTCATACGATTAACCCAAACTAATTATTCTCGGCGTAAAACGTGTTACTGGGCACACAAAAATAGAATTAAAATCCATCCAATATGTGAAAATTCATCGCTGGACTTAAAACCAATGACGAAAGTAATTCTAATAAACCTGAGACACGATAGCTAAGACCCAAACTGGGATTAGATACCCCACTATGCTTAGCCCTAAACCTTAACATTTACAAAACAAAAATATTTGCCTGAGAACTACTAGCCACAGCTTAAAACTCAAAGGACTTGGCGGTACTTTATATCCATCTAGAGGAGCCTGTTCTATAATCGATAAACCCCGCTATACCTCACCACCACTTGCTAATTCAGCCTATATACCGCCATCTTCAGCAAACCCTAAAAAGGAGTCAAAGTAAGCAAGAGAATCACCATAAAAACGTTAGGTCAAGGTGTAGCCAATGTGGTGGGAAGCAATGGGCTACATTTTCTTACCAAGAACACTACGCTACCCTTTATGAAACTAAAGGACAAAGGAGGATTTAGTAGTAAATTAAGAATAGAGAGCTTAATTGAATCGAGCAATGAAGTACGCACACACCGCCCGTCACCCTCCTCAAACTAAATAAACGAGACCTATATATAATTACATCAAACTTTTACGAGAGGAGATAAGTCGTAACAAGGTAAGCATACTGGAAAGTGTGCTTGGAATAACCATGATGTAGCTTAAATCCCAAAGCATCTGGCCTACACCCAGAAGATTTCGCATCCACGAACATCATGAACCAAATCTAGCCCTAACACTCATACAACTCAACTACTACACACACTAAAACAAAACATTTGACATATGAAAGTATTGGAGAAAGAAATCTACTTTAGGAGCCATAGAGAAAGTACCGTAAGGGAAAGATGAAAGATTAATTTAAAGTAAAATTAAGCAAAGATTAAACCTTGTACCTTTTGCATAATGAGTTAACTAGAAACCCCCTAACTAAGAGACCTTTAGCTAGATACCCCGAAACCAAACGAGCTACCTAAAAGCAGTACAAAGAACCAACCCGTCTATGTAGCAAAATAGTGGGATGACTATTAGGTAGAGGTGAAAAGCCTACCGAGCTTGGTGATAGCTGGTTACCCAATAAAGAATTTCAGTTCGACTTTAAGATTACCATAAGAAATACAAATCAAAATGTAATCTTAAAATTTAGCCTGAAGAGGGACAGCTCTTCAGGAATGGGAACAACCTTAGATAGTGAATAAACCCAAAAACTAAAGACCATAGTTGGCCTAAAGGCAGCCATCAATAGAGAAAGCGTTAAAGCTCGACACTAAAACCCCCTAAATTTCACGAACTAAAAATGAATTCCTACCATAACTAATTGGGTTAATCTATAATTATATAGATGAGATACTGTTAACATGAGTAACAAGAACACTGTTCTCCAAGCACAAGCCTATAACAACCCGGATAACCATTGTTAGTTAACATCTATAGGTGAAAAAATACAAATAAAACTCACCCATACTAAAACTGTTAGTCCAACACAGGCGTGCTACAAGGAAAGATTAAAAGAAGTAAAAGGAACTCGGCAAACAAGAATCCCGCCTGTTTACCAAAAACATCACCTCTAGCATAAAAAGTATTAGAGGCACTGCCTGCCCAGTGACAAACGTTAAACGGCCGCGGTATCCTGACCGTGCAAAGGTAGCATAATCACTTGTTCCTTAATTGGGGACTGGAATGAATGGCCCCACGAGGATTCAACTGTCTCTTACTTCCAATCAGTGAAATTGACCTTCCCGTGAAGAGGCGGGAATAACACAATAAGACGAGAAGACCCTATGGAGCTTTAATTTACTGACCTATCTTTTTCAACCTAAATCCTAATGGATCAAACAATAAGCCCTAAGTCAGTAATTTCGGTTGGGGTGACCTCGGAGCATAAAACAACCTCCGAAAGATCTTATAACCAAGACTAACAAGTCGAAGTAATTCCAATCCAATTGACCCAATTTATTTTGATCAACGGACCAAGTTACCCTAGGGATAACAGCGCAATCCTATTCAAGAGTCCATATCGACAATTAGGGTTTACGACCTCGATGTTGGATCAGGACATCCCAATGGTGTAGAAGCTATTAATGGTTCGTTTGTTCAACGATTAAAGTCCTACGTGATCTGAGTTCAGACCGGAGTAATCCAGGTCGGTTTCTATCTATTAACTATTTCTCCCAGTACGAAAGGACAAGAGAAATGAGGCCTCCTTAAATAAAGAGCCTCAAAGCTAATATATGAAATTATCTTAATTTAATAAGCTTGTAAAACCATGCCCTAGACAAGGGCCCAATTAGGGTGGCAGAGCCAGGAAATTGCGTAAGACTTAAAACCTTGTCCCCAGAGGTTCAAATCCTCTCCCTAATAGTGTACTTCATTAATATCTTAACTCTTTTAGTACCAGTACTAATTGCCATAGCTTTCCTCACCTTAGTAGAACGAAAAATCCTAGGATACATACAACTACGAAAAGGACCTAATATCGTAGGACCATACGGTATCCTGCAACCATTTGCAGACGCAATAAAACTATTCATTAAAGAACCACTACGTCCCCTAGCCACCTCAACAACCCTATTCATTATCGCCCCCACTCTATCCCTTACCCTGGCCCTGAGCCTATGGATTCCACTCCCTATACCACACCCACTGGTAAACCTGAACTTAGGAGTCCTGTTTATCCTAGCCACATCAAGTCTCTCAGTATACTCAATTCTATGATCAGGCTGAGCATCAAACTCCAAATACTCCATATTTGGAGCTCTCCGAGCAGTAGCACAGACAATCTCATACGAAGTGACAATAGCAATCATCCTGCTATCCGTGCTTCTAATAAATGGCTCTTTTTCTATCCAAACACTTATCTACACCCAAGAGCAACTATGACTCCTAGTCCCAGCCTGACCAATAGCCATAATATGATTCATCTCAACCCTAGCAGAAACAAACCGAGCCCCATTCGATCTAACAGAAGGTGAATCAGAACTAGTCTCAGGCTTCAACGTCGAATATGCCGCCGGACCATTCGCACTATTCTTTATAGCTGAGTACATAAACATTATTCTTATAAACGCCCTATCAACAATCGTATTTATAGGCCCATTTCATAACTCATACAACCCCGAACTTTACACCACTAACTTCATACTAAAAACCCTAATCCTAACCACACTATTCCTATGAATCCGAGCCTCCTACCCCCGATTCCGATACGACCAACTAATACACCTACTATGAAAAAACTTTCTTCCCCTAACACTAGCCTTCTGCATATGACACATCTCAATCCCAATCTTTATAGCAAGCATCCCACCCTACGCCTAGAAATATGTCTGAAAAAAGAGTTACTTTGATAGAGTAAATAATAGAGGTTTAAACCCTCTTATTTCTAGAACAATAGGAATCGAACCTATACCTGAGAATCCAAAGTTCTCCGTGCTACCCATTACACCCCGTTCTAAGTAAGGTCAGCTAATAAAGCTATCGGGCCCATACCCCGAAAATGTTGGTTTAAACCCTTCCCGTGCTAATTAACCCAATCACACTTGCAATCATCTACTTCACGATCTTAATAGGACCCATAATCACTATACTTAGCTCCAACCTATTCATTATATGGGTTGGACTAGAAATAAACCTATTAGCCCTAATCCCCCTAATAATTAACAACACCAACCCACGCTCCACAGAAGCAGCTACAAAATATTTCCTTACCCAAGCAACCGCCTCAATAATCCTCCTCCTCTCCATCATCATGAACTTCAAGCAACTAGGCCTATGAATGTTTCAATCAGAAACTAACAATATTATTATAACAACTACCTTCATCTCCCTAGCAATCAAACTAGGACTAGCCCCATTCCACTCATGACTACCTGAAGTCACTCAAGGAATTAAACTAAAAGTAGGCTTAATCCTACTAACATGACAAAAAGTAGCCCCTCTAACCATCCTGTATCAATTCCACGAGCTAATAAACCCTAAAATACTAATCTTATCAGCCATCGTCTCAGTCCTAATCGGAGCATGAAACGGACTAAATCAAACACAAGTCCGAAAAATCATGGCCTACTCATCCATCGCCCACATAGGCTGAATAATCTCTATCCTATCATACAACCCCTCACTCACACTACTCAACCTTATAATTTACATTCTCATAACAACTCCTATGTTCATAATCTTTCACGCACACTCATTCACATCCATTAACACCATATCACTCATATGAAATAAAATACCAATAGCACTCCCCATAATCTCATTAATTCTACTATCAACAGGAGGCCTCCCACCACTTACAGGATTCTTACCAAAATGGGCTATCATCACAGAACTACTAAAAAACAACAACCTTATCCTGGCCACACTAATAGCAATAACAGCCTTAATCAACCTATTCTTTTACACTCGACTGATTTACTCAACATCCCTAACCACATTCCCAACAAACAACAACTCAAAAATATACATTCATCACAACTACACCAAAACTAACAACATCTTAGCCCCCCTAATAATCTTAAGCACCATAATACTACCCCTATCCCCCCTGCTCTTATAAACAGAAGTTTAGGATACCTAGTCCAAGAGCCTTCAAAGCCCTAAGCAAACCTACAAAGTTTAACTTCTGATTAAGGATTGCAAGACTCCATCTTACATCTAATGAGTGCAAATCAATTGCTTTAATTAAGCTAAATCCTTAACTAGATTGATAGGACTCAAACCTATAAATTTTTAGTTAACAGCTAAACACCCTAAACTGGCTTCAATCTACTTCTCCCGCCTATCAGAAAGGGGGCGGGAGAAGCCTTAGTAGAGTCTATTCTCTACACCTTCGAATTTGCAATTCGATGTGATTATCACCTTAAGGCTTGGTAAAAAGAGGCCTTATCCTCTGTGCTTAGATTTACAGTCTAATGCTTTACTCAGCCATTTTACCTATGTTCATTAATCGCTGACTATTCTCTACCAATCACAAAGACATCGGGACCTTATATTTACTATTTGGGGCCTGAGCAGGAATAGTAGGGACAGCCCTTAGCATCCTAATTCGAGCAGAACTTGGACAACCAGGCGCCCTATTAGGTGATGACCAAATTTATAATGTAATTGTTACAGCCCACGCCTTTGTCATAATTTTCTTCATGGTAATGCCAATAATAATCGGTGGGTTTGGTAACTGACTAGTCCCTCTTATAATTGGAGCCCCTGACATAGCGTTCCCACGAATAAATAACATAAGCTTCTGGCTTCTACCCCCATCATTCCTTCTACTCCTAGCATCATCCATAGTAGAAGCAGGAGCTGGAACAGGATGAACTGTATACCCACCACTAGCCGGCAATTTAGCCCACGCAGGAGCATCCGTAGACCTAACTATCTTCTCCCTCCACCTAGCAGGTGTTTCATCAATTCTAGGCGCTATTAATTTCATTACTACAATCATCAATATAAAACCACCAGCCATGACACAATACCAAACCCCATTGTTTGTGTGATCAGTCCTAATTACAGCCGTGCTCCTTCTCCTCTCTCTCCCAGTATTAGCCGCAGGCATTACAATGCTTCTCACCGATCGAAACCTAAACACCACCTTCTTTGACCCAGCCGGAGGCGGCGACCCCATCCTGTACCAACACTTATTCTGATTTTTCGGACACCCAGAAGTATACATCCTTATTCTACCAGGCTTTGGTATCATTTCTCATATCGTCACCTATTACTCTGGCAAAAAAGAACCCTTTGGCTATATAGGAATGGTGTGAGCCATGATGTCCATTGGCTTTTTAGGCTTCATTGTATGAGCCCACCACATATTCACAGTGGGCTTAGACGTAGACACTCGGGCCTACTTCACATCAGCCACAATAATTATTGCCATTCCAACAGGAGTTAAAGTGTTTAGCTGACTGGCGACTCTCCATGGGGGCAATATCAAGTGATCACCTGCGATATTATGAGCCCTAGGCTTTATTTTCCTATTCACAGTAGGCGGACTCACAGGAATTGTACTGTCCAACTCCTCCCTAGACATCGTCCTACACGACACATACTATGTAGTAGCACACTTCCACTATGTTTTATCAATAGGCGCTGTGTTCGCTATCATGGCTGGGTTCGTCCATTGATTCCCACTATTCACAGGCTACACACTAGACGATATATGAGCTAAAACCCACTTCGCTATTATATTCGTAGGAGTCAACATAACATTCTTCCCTCAACACTTCCTAGGTCTATCAGGCATACCACGACGATACTCCGACTACCCAGACGCCTATACCACATGAAATACAGTTTCATCCATGGGGTCATTTATTTCACTTACAGCAGTCCTAATCATAGTATTCATAATCTGAGAGGCTTTCGCTTCCAAACGAGAAGTGCTTCACGTAGAACACACGGCCACAAACCTAGAATGACTTCACGGCTGCCCACCCCCATATCACACATTTGAAGAACCTACTTTCGTAAAAGTAAAATAAGAAAGGAAGGATTCGAACCCCCTAAAACTGGTTTCAAGCCAGCACCATAACCTCTATGTCTTTCTCAATGAGATATTAGTAAACAAATTACATAACTTTGTCAAAGTTAAGTCATAGATTAACCTCTATATATCTTATATGGCTTACCCATTCCAGCTAGGCTTACAAGATGCTTCCTCTCCCATTATAGAAGAACTAATGAACTTCCACGACCATACACTCATAATCGTGTTCCTTATCAGCTCTCTAGTACTATATATCATCACACTAATACTAACAACAAAATTAACTCACACTAGCACCATAGACGCTCAAGAGGTAGAAACCATTTGAACCATCCTACCCGCCGTCATTCTAATCCTAATTGCCCTACCATCCCTACGAATCCTTTACATAATAGACGAGATTAATAACCCAGCTCTCACCGTGAAAACCATAGGTCACCAATGATACTGAAGCTACGAATATACTGACTACGAAGACCTCTGCTTCGACTCCTACATGGTACCAACCTCCGACCTTAAACCAGGGGAACTTCGACTACTAGAAGTAGACAACCGAGTTGTTCTACCTATAGAACTGCCAATCCGAATACTAATTTCATCCGAAGACGTCCTCCACTCATGAGCTGTGCCTTCCCTAGGCCTTAAAACCGACGCCATTCCAGGCCGTCTAAACCAAGCGACTATCTCATCAAATCGCCCAGGCTTATTCTACGGACAATGCTCAGAAATCTGCGGATCTAATCACAGCTTTATGCCAATCGTCCTAGAAATAGTCCCCTTAAAAACCTTCGAAGACTGATCTCTATCAATAATTTAACAACATTGCGAAGCTTAGAGCGTTAACCTTTTAAGTTAAAGATAGGGACATCCAGTCTCCGTAGTGAATGCCACAACTGGACACATCCACATGATTCACCACCGTCCTATCGACTACAATTACACTTTTTATCCTTATACAACTAAAAGTCTCACTATATAACTTCCCACAAACACCCTCAGTAAAATCTATTGAACATATAAAAACCAATAATCCTTGAGAATCAAAATGAACGAAAATCTATTCGCCTCTTTCATTACCCCAACAATAATAGGCTTGCCTATCGTTATCCTAATCATCATACTCCCATCAATACTCTTAACATCATCTAAACGGCTGATCCCCAACCGATTCCACTCATTCCAACAATGATTGGCCAAACTTATTATTAAACAAATAATACTAATTCACTCACCTAAAGGACGCACATGATCACTTATACTAGTATCCTTAATTATATTTATTGGGTCCACCAACCTACTAGGCCTTCTACCACATACATTCACCCCAACAACACAACTATCCACAAATCTGGGAATGGCAATTCCTCTATGGGCCGGGGCTGTAATCTTAGGATTCCGACACAAACTAAAAGCTTCATTAGCCCACTTCTTACCACAAGGTACCCCAATTTCCCTTATTCCTATACTTATTATTATCGAAACCATTAGCTTATTCATCCAACCTATAGCCCTAGCAGTCCGTTTAACAGCCAACATCACCGCAGGACATCTACTAATTCACCTCATTGGAGGCGCCACACTGGTTCTCACAAGCATCAGCCCTCCAACAGCTACAATTACATTTATCATTCTAGCCCTGCTCACTGTCCTAGAATTCGCTGTAGCCCTCATTCAAGCCTACGTATTTACACTTCTAGTAAGCCTTTACCTACATGACAACACCTAATGACCCACCAAACACACGCATTCCACATAGTTAACCCTAGTCCATGACCACTCACAGGAGCCCTTTCCGCCCTCCTACTAACTTCGGGCTTAGTAATGTGATTCCACTACAACTCAACCATTCTCCTATCACTAGGCCTGCTAGCTAATACCCTAACCATGTACCAATGATGACGTGATGTAATCCGAGAAGGAACTTACCAAGGCCACCACACCCCAGTCGTACAAAAAGGCTTACGCTACGGAATAATCCTATTTATCGTCTCCGAAGTCTTCTTCTTTGCCGGATTCTTCTGAGCCTTCTACCACTCAAGCCTGGTCCCAACACACGACCTAGGAGGATGCTGACCACCAACAGGAATCACACCTCTTAACCCACTAGAAGTCCCTCTTCTAAATACATCCGTCCTCCTGGCATCAGGGGTATCCATCACCTGAGCCCACCATAGCCTAATAGAAGGGAAACGCAACAACATAAATCAAGCCCTATTTATTACAATTCTACTAGGAGTCTATTTCACTATCTTACAAGCCTCAGAATACTTCGAAACCTCCTTCTCTATCTCAGACGGCATCTATGGCTCCACATTCTTTATGGCAACAGGCTTCCATGGCCTACACGTAATTATTGGCTCCACCTTCCTTATCATCTGCCTTCTTCGACAACTAAAATTCCACTTCACATCGAAACATCACTTCGGCTTTGAAGCAGCAGCATGATACTGACACTTCGTAGACGTAGTATGATTATTCCTGTATGTCTCTATCTATTGATGAGGATCGTACTTTCTTAGTATAATCAGTACATCTGACTTCCAATCAGTTAGTTCTAGTAAAACCCTAGAAGAGAGTAATTAACATAATACTTGTCTTATTAATCAATATAGCCCTCTCCACAATCCTAATTTCCGTGGCTTTTTGACTGCCCCACTTAAACACCTATACAGAAAAAGCTAACCCATACGAATGCGGATTTGATCCAATAAGCTCAGCCCGACTACCTTTCTCAATGAAATTCTTCTTAGTTGCCATCACCTTCCTACTATTTGACCTAGAAATTGCCCTTCTCCTGCCCCTCCCATGAGCTATACAATACCCCAATATAAGCCTACCTACCATCATAGCATTTATCCTGATTACAATCCTAGCCCTGGGCCTAGCCTACGAATGAACACAAAAAGGTCTAGAGTGAACAGAATAACTGGTAATTAGTTTAATTAAAATTAATGATTTCGACTCATTAGATTATGATATACATCATAATTACCAAAAATGACACCTGCAGTACTCAATATCACCTTAGCTTTTACCTTCTCACTCCTAGGGACCCTCATATTCCGATCACACCTAATATCCACCCTGCTGTGCCTAGAGGGAATAATGCTCTCCCTATTTATCCTAGCTACTATCACACCCCTAAACACTCATTCAATAATTATATTCCCAATCCCTATTGTTATCCTAGTATTCGCAGCCTGCGAAGCAGCCGTAGGCCTAGCCCTACTAGCAAAAATTTCAAACACTTACGGCTCTGACTTCGTACAAAACCTAAACTTATTACAATGCTAAAAATCATCATACCATCGCTCATATTACTACCCCTAACCTGACTCTCCAACAACAAAAAAGTATGAATCAACGTAACGTCCTACAGCCTCCTAATTAACCTAATCTCTATTAGCCTACTATGGCAATACAACGAGAGCAGCCTAAACTTCTCCACTATATTCTCCGCAGACCCCCTATCCGCCCCCCTCCTAGTCCTAACAACCTGATTACTACCACTTATGCTCCTAGCCAGCCAAAATCATATCAAAAAAGAACACGAATATAACAAAAAACTATATATTTCCCTGCTAGTAAGCCTCCAAATTCTTCTTATTATGACATTCTCTGCAAACGAACTTATCATGTTCTACGTATTATTCGAAGCCACCCTAATCCCAACCCTAATTATCATTACACGATGAGGGAACCAAACAGAACGACTAAACGCAGGGATCTACTTCCTATTCTACACCCTAATTGGATCCATTCCACTATTAATCGCCCTAATCTTTATCCAAAACTCAACAGGAACATTAAACTTTATCCTCATATCATTAACCTGCTCGCCAATCAACCAAACATGGTCCAACAACATCCTATGGTTAGCATGTATAATAGCCTTTATAATTAAAATACCTTTATACGGAGTCCACCTATGACTGCCAAAAGCCCATGTAGAAGCACCAATCGCCGGATCCATGATTCTAGCCGCTATTCTACTAAAATTAGGGGGATATGGCATAATACGTATCTCCATGGTCCTAGACCCAGTAACCAAATCCATAGCATACCCATTTATTCTATTATCACTATGAGGTATAATCATAACCAGCTCTATTTGCCTTCGACAAACAGACCTAAAATCGCTCATCGCCTACTCATCAGTAAGCCATATAGCACTAGTCATCGCAGCCATTATAATTCAAACACCATGAAGCTTCATGGGAGCCACAGCACTTATAATCGCACATGGACTCACATCATCCATACTATTCTGCCTAGCTAACACAAACTACGAACGAATTCACAGCCGAACAATAATTATAGCCCGAGGACTACAAATAATCTTCCCCCTAATGGCCACCTGATGAATCATAGCAAGCCTAGCCAACCTCGCCCTGCCTCCTACAATCAACCTAATTGGAGAACTAATAATTACAATCTCACTATTCTCCTGATCCAACATATCAATTATCCTCCTAGGGACTAACATCTTAATCACTTCACTGTATTCAATCTACATAATTGTAACCACACAACGAGGTAAATTAACAAGCCACATAAATAATCTGCACCCCTCCCACACACGAGAATCAACACTCATAACCCTCCATATCCTCCCTCTTGCCCTATTATCAATTAACCCCAAATTAATTATAGGACTTACAATATGTCAATATAGTTTAATAAAAACACCAGACTGTGAATCTGAAGATAGGATATAAATCTCCTTATTTACCAAGAAAGTATGCAAGAACTGCTAACTCATGCCACCGTGCCTAAACGTACGGCTTTCTTACTTTTATAGGATAGAAGTAATCCGTTGGTCTTAGGAACCAAAAACTTGGTGCAACTCCAAATGAAAGTAATAAACACAATCACATCCTCAATTTTATTAATCTTTATACTCCTACTATTCCCAATGGCCATCTCTTTTACAAACTTAACAAAACAAATCAACTTCCCCAATTACGTAACCCTATGTATCAAATACGCATTCTTTATCAGTCTAATTCCACTATCCTCATTCTTCAACACTGGCGCAGAAATCATAATTACCAACTGACACTGAATAACCATCGGATCCATAAAATTATCCCTAAGCCTAAAATTCGACTTCTTCTCTATTATCTTTCTACCAGTAGCCCTATTCGTAACATGGTCAATCATAGAATTCTCTATATGATACATACACTCTGACCCCAACTTAGATCGATTCATTAAATACCTACTCATATTCCTAATTACCATAGTAATTTTAACCTCCGCCAACAACCTATTCCAGCTGTTCATCGGATGAGAAGGCGTAGGAATCATATCATTCCTACTAATCGGATGATGATATGGCCGATCTGATGCAAACACAGCAGCCCTGCAGGCCATTCTATATAACCGTATTGGAGATATCGGCTTTATTCTAGCCATAGCCTGATTCTGTACAAAAACCAACTCATGAGACCTTCAACAAATCTTTATTATAGACAAACCAGACATTATCCCCCTCGCAGGACTAGTCATCGCCGCTACGGGCAAATCAGCCCAATTCGGTCTCCACCCATGACTTCCATCAGCCATAGAAGGCCCAACCCCAGTGTCCGCACTACTACACTCAAGCACTATAGTTGTAGCAGGGGTTTTCCTATTAATTCGCTTCCATCCCCTTATCTCCAACAACAGCACTATTCTAACAATTATACTATGCTTAGGTGCAATCACCACCCTATTCACAGCAATCTGCGCCCTGACACAAAACGACATCAAAAAAATTGTAGCGTTTTCAACATCAAGTCAACTAGGCCTCATAATAGTAACCCTAGGTATTAACCAACCATATCTAGCTTTCCTGCACATTTGCACACACGCCTTCTTTAAGGCTATGTTATTCATATGCTCCGGATCAATTATCCACAGCCTAAACGACGAACAAGACATTCGAAAAATAGGAGGCCTAGCAAAAGCTATACCATTCACATCTTCATGCCTAACCATCGGAAGCCTCGCTTTGACTGGAACCCCATTCCTCACAGGCTTCTACTCAAAAGACCTAATCATTGAAGCCGCCAACACCTGTTACACCAACGCCTGAGCCCTCCTAATTACACTAGTAGCCACCTCAATAACAGCCATTTACAGCATACGGATCATCTACTTCGTCCTAATATCCAAACCCCGCTTCCCCTCTACAATCATTATAAACGAAAACAACCCACTACTAGTTAACCCAATCAAACGACTAGCACTAGGAAGCATCCTAGCAGGGTTTTTCATCACGTACAACATCCCACCCACAACAATCCAAGTAATAACCATACCATGATATCTAAAAACCATAGCACTTATAGTAACTGTCGCCGGGTTTGCAATTGCACTAGACCTAAACAACCTAACCAACAACCTCTCACCAACAAAACCTTCACCCACTAACTCATTCTCGACCTCACTAGGCTACTTCCCAACAATCATCCACCGCCTACTTCCCTTAAAAACACTAAACACAAGCTTTAAAACAGCCCTAACCCTCCTAGACCTAATCTGACTAGAAAAAGCCATCCCAAAAATCACTTCCACAATACATATAATCACCTCTTCTACCCTTAGCAACCAAAAAGGTCTAGTCAAACTATACTTCCTCTCATTCCTTATCACACTCTTACTCATCCCAATCGTACTGATTACTTAATTCCCACGAGTAATCTCGATAATGATAAACACCCCTATAAATAAAGTTCAACCAGACACAACCATCAATCATGCAGAGCAACTATATAAGGCAGCCACACCAGCACCCCCCTCACCTATTAACCCCAACTCATCCCCATCATAAACAGCTCACCCACCCAAACTATTAAACTCTATTACCACCTCCACACCTTCATAATAATTAGCAACAAACAACATTCCTATCTCCATAAAAATGCTCATCACCAAAATCCCCAACACCAATCAACTAGAAACCCATGTCTCAGGATACTCCTCCGCAGATATAGCAGTAGTATAGCCAAACACAACCAACATCCCACCCAAATAAATTAAAAACACTATCAACCCTAAAAAAGACCCACCAAACCCCAACACCGCTAAACAACCCGAACACCCACTGATAATTAAACACAACCCACCATAAATAGGCGAAGGCTTCAAAGAAGTCCCTAAACAACCCGTACAAATCAACAAGCTTAAGAAATAAATTAATTCTGTCATAATTTCTACATAGACTTCAACTATGACCAATGACATGAAAAATCATCGTTGTTATTCAACTATAGAAACACCTAATGACAATCATCCGGAAAAAACACCCACTAATCAAAATCATCAACCACTCATTCATCGACCTCCCCGCCCCATCAAACATCTCATCATGATGAAACTTCGGCTCCCTGCTAGGCCTATGCTTAATTATCCAAATCCTCACAGGCCTTTTCCTAGCCATACACTACACATCAGACACATCAACAGCATTCTCATCAGTCACCCACATCTGTCGAGACGTAAACTACGGCTGACTTATCCGATACCTGCATGCAAACGGAGCCTCCATATTCTTCATTTGCCTCTTCCTCCACGTAGGGCGAGGTGTCTACTACGGCTCCTACAACATAATTGAAACCTGAAACATGGGTATTATCCTATTATTCGCCGTAATAGCAACAGCATTTATAGGCTATGTGCTACCATGAGGACAAATATCCTTCTGAGGGGCCACAGTAATTACAAACCTACTATCAGCCATCCCCTACATCGGCACCACCTTAGTAGAATGAATCTGAGGAGGATTCTCAGTAGACAAAGCCACCCTTACACGATTCTTTGCATTCCACTTTATCCTACCATTCATCATCACAGCCCTTGTCCTAGTTCACCTCCTGTTCCTACACGAAACAGGATCCAACAACCCATCAGGCCTAAACTCGGATGCAGATAAAATCCCATTTCACCCTTACTACACAGTCAAAGACTTCTTAGGAGTCCTTATTCTATTAATAGCTCTCATAATTTTGGTTTTATTTTTCCCAGATATCCTCGGAGACCCAGATAATTACACCCCAGCAAATCCACTCAACACTCCACCACACATTAAACCAGAATGATATTTCCTTTTCGCCTATGCCATTCTACGCTCCATCCCTAACAAACTAGGAGGCGTCCTGGCCCTAATCCTCTCAATCCTAATCCTAGCCATTATACCACACCTCCACACCTCAAAACAACGAGGACTGACCTTCCGACCAATCACACAAACAATATACTGAATCCTTGTAGCCGACCTATTTATCCTCACATGAATTGGAGGACAACCAGTTGAGTACCCATTTATTATTATCGGCCAAATCGCCTCAATCGCCTATTTCGCTATTATCGTCATTTTCATACCAATTGCAGGCATAATCGAAAATGACATCTTAGACCTGAATTAATTGTCCTGATAGTATAAACATTACACTGGTCTTGTAAACCAGAAATGAAAGCCACTTTCTCAGGATATCAAGAAGGAAGGACTCCTCCCCCACCATCAGCACCCAAAGCTGACATTCTATTTAAACTACTTCTTGTACATAAATTTATCTAGTACATAATACATTTATGTATATCGTACATTAAGTTATATTCCCCTAGCATATAAGCATGTACTACTTATTAATTCTCCTAGACATTAAATTCACCATCAACATAACACTCATCCCAACACGTCTATCATCATCAACCAATATATTAATGCTTACAGACATCCCTGTGTTATCTTACTAACACCATTAAGTCATAAACTCTTCTCGTCCATACGACTATCCCTGCCCCCATTTGGTCTATCAATCTACCATCCTCCGTGAAACCAACAACCCGCCCACCAGTGCCCCTCTTCTCGCTCCGGGCCCATTCAACTTGGGGGTGACTAATGTGAAACTTTACCAGGCATCTGGTTCTTACCTCAGGGCCATATTAATGCTTTATCGTCCATACGTTCCCCTTAAATAAGACATCTCGATGGTACGGGTCTAATCAGCCCATGCCCAACATAACTGTGGTCTCGGGCAGTTGGTATTTTTTAATTTTCGGGATGCTGTGACTCAGCATAGCCGTCAAGGCATGAAGGTCAACTTATAGTCTAGCTGGACTTCTCATTCAAGTATCATTCATCCCCATCTGAACCTTCGACAACATATTAATTAATGGCCCCGGGACATAACACTAAGCAGTACTAATCATGCAGTCGCTTTTTCCTCCTACCAAGCCCCAAAGACTAATTTATTCATGTCGTTTTCGGACATAACAGAATACACAACTTTCTTGGTCAAACCCCCCCTCCCCCCATCTGAATGCTCTCCCTTGCCAAACCCCAAAAACAAGGAACTCATCATTCAGGCCTCTCATCCATTCTGGTAATCACATAAATACAGCTTGAATTTTAGTAGTAGGAAAAAAAAATGGCTAAAATCTCAATACCGAAAAACAACCCAAAAACCCCCAAATTTCCTAAGTAGGATTTCAGTATGTCCATTT